TTAGTATTAATAATTAATAAAATTAATAAATAATTAATATTAATAATTATTAATAGTAGTAGACGAGATTTTATGAAAAAAGTTCTTCCGATTCATAGGAAGGAACAACTATTTCTTTTTTTTTTCGATGTGAATTTGACACAACAGGGGGGAAACCGTTATTTTTATTTAGCTTTTTTTTTTTCTTTTTATATTTAAATTTTATATTAAAATTTTATATTAAAATATAAAAAAAATATAAAAAGAGTTCCAGCACATATAGTGATATATATAGTGAAATGATACTCTGGATTCTGACGAAAGAGAATCATTTTTTTTTTTTATTTAATACCCACATTATTAGTTAGTTAATAATTCTAGTGATTAGATTTATATGCTTATTTTGATAGTAAATGAATCAAATGATTTTTATTTTTCATTGAATGACTATTCATCTATTGTATTTTAATGTAAATTAGGGGGCAACAAAGCTCTATGGAAAAGTGGTGGTTCAATTCGATGTTGTTTAACAGAGAGTTAGAATACGGGTGTGGGCTAACTAAATCAATGGATAGTTTTGATCCTATTGAAAATATCGGTGTAAGTGAAGAAGACCCAATTATAACTGATATGGATAAAAACATTCATGGTTGTAGTGATAGTGACAATTCGAGTTACAGTAATGTTGATTATTTAGTCGGCGTCAGTGACATTTGGAGTCTCATATCTGATGAAACTTTTTTACTTAGGGATAGTAATAGGGGCAGTTATTCCATATATTTTGATATTGAAAATAAGATTTTTGAGATTGACAATGATCATTCTTTTCTAAGTGAACCAGAAAGTTATTTTTATAGTTATAAGAATTCTAGTTATCTGAATAATGTATCTATATCTAAGAGTGACGAGACTCACTATGGTCGTTCCATGTATGATACTAAATATACTTGGAATAATCACATTAATAGTTGTGTTGACAGTTATCTTCGTTCTCAAACTGGTATTGATAGTTCCATTTTAAGTGATAGTGACAACAGTTACATTTATAGTTCCATTTGTAGTACGGATAGAAACAGTAGTGAAAGCGAGAGTTCCGGTATAAGTATAATAACTGGCAACACAAATGATAGTACTTTAACTATAGGAGAAGATTCTAATGATCTAGATGAGACTCAAAAATACAGTCATTTGTGGGTTCAATGCGAAACTTGTTATGGATTAAATTATAAAAAATTTTTGAAATCAAAAATGAATATTTGTGAACAATGTGGATATCATTTGAAAATGAGCAGTTCAGATAGAATCGAACTTTCGATTGATCCAGGTACTTGGAATCCTATGTATGAAGACATGGTCTCTCTGGATCCCATTGAATTTGATTCAGAGGAGGAACCCTATAAAGATCGTATTGATTCATATCAAAGAAAGACAGGATTAACCGAGGCTGTTCAAACAGGCACAGGTCAACTAAATGGTATTTCCGTATCAATTGGGGTTATGGATTTTCAGTTTATGGGGGGTAGTATGGGATCTGTAGTAGGTGAGAAAATCACCCGTTTGATCGAATATGCTGCCAATCAATTTTTACCTCTTATTCTAGTGTGTGCTTCCGGAGGAGCACGTATGCAAGAAGGAAGTTTGAGTTTGATGCAAATGGCTAAAATATCTTCTGCTTTATATGATTATCAAGCAAATAAAAAGTTATTCTATGTATCGATCCTTACATCTCCTACTACTGGTGGGGTAACCGCTAGTTTTGGTATGTTGGGGGATATCATTATTGCCGAACCCAACGCCTACATTGCATTTGCGGGTAAAAGAGTAATTGAACAAACATTAAATAAGACAGTACCTGAAGGTTCACAAACGGCTGAATATTTATTCCATAAGGGCTTATTCGATTCAATCGTACCGCGTAAACCTTTAAAGGGCGTTCTGAGTGAGTTATTTCAGCTCCATGCTTTCTTTCCTTTGACTCAAAATGAAATCAAGTAGAGCTTTAAATTCAAATATTTATTATTATTTTTTTTTGTGACGAGCGAGTAATTATTTAGTTTATAGGATTAGTTTATGGCAATCCAATTCAAAATCCAAATAATGAATTTTTCTTTGGTAACATAAGATTTAACTGCAGAAAGAATCATGTGATGTGGATAATTTTTTTTTATCGATATTCCTCTTTGCCTGATTAGTAATATTCCTATTTTCCTGATTACTAATCAGGAAAACTCTATTAAAAAGCAAATTCTTTCTTCCACGAATTTAGGCAAGAGGAATAAAAGGGATTTCATTGTTCCCTTCTTTTTTTATTTTCTTTTTTTCTATATAATATATAGATATAGAAATTTATTTTTTATTTTTATAATATACATATAGATATATATACTATATATACTTACTTAGATATGTTTAGTAGAACTTAGATATGTTTAGTAGAATTATATATGAGTATAATTCTACATGAATTCTAAAAAATATCTTTATAACATAGAACCAAAATGTTAATATAAAAAAACTTAACAGGTACAAATATTAAATCGAGGTATCCATTCTATGACAATTCTCAGCAACTTACCTTCTGTTTTTGTGCCTTTAGTGGGCCTTGTATTTCCGGCAATTGCAATGGCTTCGTTATTTATTCATGTTCAAAAAAACAAGATTTTTTAGATACGGGCAGTAGGGACAAATCTCATCTATTCTTTTTTTAGATCTATAAGAAATTCGATGAATTACTCCCCAAGGTTTGCATCAGAATAGTACTAGTTGATGAGCGTTACTTCGGGAAACCAAAAAAGAAAACTCAAATACATTTTGGTTATTGTTATTCTCCCAATTCCAATAAAATACAATACAACTGGATCTAGTATGGGTTGGCGATCAGAACGTATATGGATAGAACTTAGAACAGGGTCTCGAAAAACAAGTAATTTTTTTTGGGCCTTTATCCTTTTTTTAGGTTCATTAGGGTTCTTATTGGTTGGAACTTCCAGTTATATCGGTAGAAATTGGATACCTTTATTTCCGTTTCAGCAAATGCTTTTTTTTCCACAAGGGATCGTGATGTCGTTCTATGGAATCGCGGGTCTCTTTATTAGCTTCTATTTGTGGTGTACAATTTCGTGGAGTGTAGGTAGTGGTTATGATCGATTCGATAGAAAACAAGGAATAGTGTGTATTTTTCGCTGGGGATTTCCGGGAAAAAATCGTCGTATTTTTCTCCGATTCCTTATGAAAGACATTCAGTCTATCAGAATAGAAGTTAAAGAGGGTATTTATACTCGTCGCGTCCTTTATATGGAAATCGGAGGACAGGGGTCCATTCCCTTGACTCGTACTGATGAGAATTTGACTCTACGAGAAATGGAACAAAAAGCGGCGGAATTGGCCTCTTTTTTGCGTGTACCAATTGAAGGATTTTGAAAAAGAAAAAATGAACTGAAGAATGAATACTTTTTTCAAAATTAAAAAAAAAAAACAGAAAAAATTCAAGAATTTTTTTTTCGAAATATTTTATATTTTGATAGATGATATAAAGGGCATTCTTTCGTTTTGAAATCTTTCTAAAATATTCATTACTTGAAGTGGCCCTCCTTCGTGCATTCATCGAAAGCACTGCTTCTAATTTTATCAATTGATATCTTTGGAAACAATACAATATTTTTTTTTTCCTTCATTCGAATTGGAAATGGACTGTTTTCTTTCTATTTCTTATTCTATTTCTGTATTCTTTCTAAATTCAAGAACTAACTCCCGAATCACAAATAAAAAACGGAGGGATAGATTTCTCTAGGATTTGTGATAGAACTTAGACTTGATAGAAATATTAATAGAGTTAACGAATGGGGTGAAGGTGAATTCATTAAAGACGAAAAATGAAAAATGGCAAAAAGAAAGCATTGATTCCTCTTCTTTATCTTACATCTATAGTATTTTTGCCCTGGTGGATCTCTTTCTCATTTAAGAAAAGTCTGGAATCTTGGGTTACTAATTCGTGGAATACTTGGCAATCCGAAATTTTCTTGACTGATATTCAAGAAAAGAGTATCCTACAAAAATTCATAGAATTGGAAGAATTGTTCCTCTTGGATGAAATGATAAAGGAATACCCGGAAACACGTTTACAAAACCTTCGTATCGGAATCGACAAAGAAATGGTCCAATTGATCAAGACGCACAATCAGGATTGTATCCATACGATTTTGCACTTCTCGACAAATATAATCTGTTTCGTTATGCTAAGTAGTTATTCTATTATAGGTAATCAAGAACTTATTATTCTTAACTCTTGGGTTCAAGAATTCGTATATAACTTAAGCGACACAATAAAAGCTTTTTCTATTCTTTTATTAACTGATTTATGTATAGGATTTCATTCGCCTCATGGTTGGGAACTAATGATTGGTTCTGTCTATAAAGATTTTGGATTTGCTCATAATGAACAAATTCTATCCGGTCTTGTTTCCACTTTTCCAGTCATTCTAGATACCATTTTAAAATATTGGATTTTCCGTTATTTAAATCGTGTATCTCCGTCACTTGTAGTGATTTATCATTCAATGAATGACTGAAAAAATGATCTCCCGATCCCATTATAACGTACTTTGTACAAAAGCTAAACATTAACAATTTTACTTATTATTTTATTATTATTTTTCTCTTATTTTTCTTTCTACCCGGATTCTTCCTAATATTCCAGTAAAATTATTTCAGTAAATAGCAGAATCGTGGATAGGGAACTGTACGAGTGACCTACCAAATTTTATTGTAGAAATTTTCAGAATCAATGATTGGACCATGCAAACTAAAAATGCCGTTTCTTGGATAAAAGAAGATATTACTCGATCCATTTCCGTATCACTCATGATATATATAATAATTCGAGTACCCATTTCAAACGCATACCCCATTTTTGCACAGCAGGGTTATGAAAATCCGCGAGAAGCAACTGGTCGTATTGTATGTGCCAATTGCCACTTAGCTAATAAGCCTGTGGATATCGAGGTTCCACAAGCGGTACTTCC